TTCCAACCCTCAATCCTCTTTTCGAGATTCATCGATATTGAATCAATCGAACGCACTTCTAACACCTGTTCTACTTTTGGAAGACCTTGCGTTATATCACCAGATCTTGATTTTTCATATATAAATGTAACTAATGTATCGCCTTCGTAAAGGATTTCCCCATAATGTCCATGAACAGTTGCTCCTGGAGTAGCCAAATAAGGCTTAGCTGATCGTATTACCACAGAGTCAACTTGAACAATTAGAACTTGACCCGATTTTAAATGGGGTCCTTTTTTGGCTATACATACATTTTCACAAAGAAACTGCCCAAGACTAACGATTGGAGATGTCTCTTCACAATAATTGTAATGGAGAAAATACCAATTCAAATGGAATGGATTCAAAATGATGTTACTGCATGAATAGGGATTATAAATTTGACCATTTTCATCCAGTAAATAATATTTAAGTATTTGAAAAATCTGTTTGAAATTGTCAAGTTGCAAATAGTTAGTTACCAAGATCTGATTATGGGTTATTAAATGGGAAAAAAAATCAAAATTAGAAATTGGAAAACCTGTTCCTAGCGGGCCCAACGAATTCCTAATTGGAATTAGGGGGTTCTTTTTGATTGATTCTTTTATCACATTGGGAGATTTTACATCGTTGAATGGGCCTATTCGAAAACAATTGGATGATGACAAAATTATCAAAGATTGAGAGTCCTTATTTCGATTCAACAACGTATGGATAGTTCCTTGATTTGGATTAAGGGATTCTTTAATCCTTGCCTTGGAATAGGAATAAATGGAAGAAAATGGATTGACATTAGCGCGATCTGATCCATTCTCAGAGATCAATCCTGAACCCAACAGATCGTTCCTTTTTCCGGTATAAGAAATAGGCGACTTAGCTAAGTCGATTCTTAGAAAATATCTAAGCAACCCATTTGTCCTTATTTCAACAAAGGAAGCACAGGCCTTTTCGATTTTTTTGTCTTGGTCCCAATTCAACACTAAAGAAGTCCGAACTAATTGAATACTTGTGTCCCAAATTTCAAGAATTGGGTCGTAATAAAGGATATAATTGACAACTCGAAGTTGTAGATTATCACTTTCCTGCAAGAGATCCGGCGGGAAAAGTCTTCCTAAATTTATACCATCCGTTTTTTTATATGGGACTACAGGTTGAACCAAAACAAAATACTTTTTTTCATACCTGGAAAGTTTCATTCGTTGGATATAGAGCCAATTTTTCAATTTTTTGTATTCTTTGGAATTTGGTTTTCCCCCTCCTGGCGGTATCAATCGGAATGCCTTATTTGTCTTTCCAGGAAAATGGATATCTCCAGAAAAGATTATCAGTTTCATTTTTTCTGCTTTTTTCTTCACTCGAACCAATCCGCCTACCCGACTTCTTCTATTGAAAGTGATTTGTGTATCTGCCCCAATAATACTATTGTGTCGTACCATTATGGAAGAAGATTCGGCCAAAATGTGGACTTCCACGGGAATAAAAAAAAATGGATTTACTTCCTTTTGGTATTTTGGCCAAAATACCTTGACTCCTCGATACTCAATCAAAACCTCTTCGTTGACGATTGAATTTAGTTCTCTAGTCTCATATTTAGTAAGTCCCGAGCTCTTTCTTATATATCGAGGATCATCGAAATAAGCAAAAATACTATTTCTACGGAGAATACCATTTCTGGGGATTTCCATTGAGATACCTGAAGAAGGTATTAGTTGGTTCTCGCCTTCTTGAATCGATTCAAGTGGGATGATGAATCTATTTCTTCGCCTCTTTGCCAATAAAGCAGAATTACCGTCGAGAATGGCCGGATATCTGAGATTACAACGACCCGTACATGTCATTCGATTCAGTTCTGAATAATCAGGAATCCTATCTCCTTTTTGATTTTTACCAGAAAAATACGAACTAAAAAATTTGTGTCTCACTTGATTATTAGTTACTGAGGGGTTAGCAATATATCTTGGCTTGACAGAAAGAGAATAAGCGTTCATTTGATCTTGATCCTTGTGGATCGAACAAGGGCCTAGACTGTATCTCCAGGGCTCCCCTAATAATATCCATAAATGACTTGTTTTTGGTAAGAGATGAATATTACCATATGTAAATTCAGGTGCATGGTACACATCAGTATTCCAGTGCATTTCGCCTTCTGAGTCAGAATAAATATGTTTTCGAACCTTCTCTTTCAAATTCAAAGTGGACGTTCTCGCGCGAATCTCAGCAATCACTTGTTCTGATTCTACATATTGATCGTTTTGAACTAAAAGAAAACTTTTGGGCGGAATACACACATTGTGTATAATATCTTCACTCTCAATAGTTACATACAAGTCTCTAGAACATAGAAAAGCAGGATGTCCATGACGTGTACGTGTCGGATGAACCAAATCCTCGTTGAATTTTATTTTTCCATTAGAAGGGGCTCGCACATGTTCTGCAGTACCCCCTGTAAATACTCCGCCGGTATGAAAAGTTCTTAATGTTAATTGAGTGCCCGGTTCTCCAATAGATTGACCTGCAATAATACCTACGGCTTCTCCCAATTCGACCAGGTCGTCATGAGCTGGACTCCGGCCATAACATAATTGACAAATCCAAGATGTACTCCTACAAGTAAAGGGGGTTCGAATAGAGATTGGTTGTGCTCTAAAAGTTATGAATCTACTGACAAGTCCAACCCCAATATCTTGATTTCTCGTAGCAATACATCGTGAACCTATATATATATCATCTGCTAATACACGGCCAATTAATGTTTGGATAAAAATCCTGTCCGCCATCATTCCATTTCGAGGACTTACAGAAATACCTCGAACGGTGCCACAATCTGTTCGACGTACAACAATGTGTTGAACTACTTCAACAAGTCTGCGCGTGAGATATCCTGCATCTGATGTTCGGATAGCGGTATCCACAACCCCTTTACGGGCTCCGTAGCAAGAAATAATGTATTCTGTTAAAGACAGTCCTTCGCGTAAATTGCTTTGAATGGGTAAATCAATCATTTGCCCTTGGGGATCCGACATTAATCCTCTCATACCTACTAATTGATGTACCTGAGATGCATTTCCTCTGGCTCCCGAAAAAGACATTATATGGACTGGATTAAAAGGATCGGTCATCCGAAAATTAGGATTCATTTCTTGTCGCAAATATTCACTTGTGGCATACCATATTTCGATCGATTGACGTAATTTTTCTACCGCGTGTACATTCCCATAATGATGGTGTTTTTCCAAAATAAAACTTTGTTGTTCAGCGTCTTGAACTAGCCATCTTTTAGAAGGTATTGTTAAAAGATCATCAATTCCTAAGGAAATGGATGCGGCGGTAGCGTGTCGGAAACCCAGAGTCTTTACTTGATCCAGGATATGTGATGTATATCCTATTCCATAGTGATCAATAAATCGACTAATAAGCCGTTTCATGGCAGTTCCGTCTATCACTTTATTGTGAAAGACCTGAGTGGGCCGTTCTGCCATCAGTACCTCCATATTGCGCTGAGTAGAATTTGACAATGGGCTTGAGTCAGTGATTGGAAAACTTCCTTTTCTAGATCTTGATTCACGTAGAAATTCTGCAATTATGGTCCTAGTTAACCCGGAGAGACTCGAATTCCCGTTGGTAGCATAGAATTACAACAGCCCTGCCAAAACCCCTGTATGGCTTCTTCTATTTCTCGATAAAGGGAAATATGACCAAGAGTGGTTCGAATATATATATAAAGAATTTCTTTTTTTATACTTCGTACTATTAGATAGTGTCCATAAATCTCATAATAGGTCCCCACAGATTCATAGTGAATTTCGATGGGAGCTTCTCTTGCAGCAATAACGCGTTGATCTAGTCGCCACCGCAGCCACAAAGGACTACCTAAATTGATTCGTTTTTGCCGATAAGCTCCAATTGCATCATAGGGATTACAAAAAAAGGGTTCTTTTTTTTTTGTATACTTATAGTTATTATCTTCATTTTGATAGTTTCTACGATTACTACGATTACATGGATTATACCTATTTACACAAATACCCCGACGATTTCCACTCGTTAAGACATAGAGTCCACTAAGCATATCTTGAGTTGGTGCCGAAATCGGATCCCCAATAGTTGGAGACAAAAGATTCATATGAGAAAACATAAGTAAACGCGCCTCTGCTTGAGCCTCCAAAGATAAAGGCACATGAACAGCCATTTGATCCCCGTCAAAGTCTGCATTGAAGCCCTTACAAACTAATGGATGTAAACAAATAGCGCGCCCTTCCACTAAAACGGGGAGGAATGCCTGTATGCCTAATCTATGCAGAGTAGGCGCTCTATTCAGCAATACAGGATGGTCATCCAGAATTTCCTGAAGTATTTCCCATACAATCGGTTTTTTTTTCCGAATTTGACTCTTAGCAACTCCTATGTTCGAAGCAAGATGTTTTCTAATTAGGTCACGAATTACAAATGCCTGGAAAAGTTCTATTGCTATTTCGCGAGGCAATCCACATCGATGTAATGAAAGTGAAGGGCCTACGACAATCACGGACCGCCCTGAATAATCGACCCGTTTACCAAGCAGAGTCTCGCGAACTCTTCCTTCTTTGCCTTCAATTACATCTGAAAGCGACTTGTAAACTCTATTATGATCATCTCTCATTGGTTGTCCGCAGATTCCATTATCAAGAAGTGCATCCACGGCTTCTTGTAGCAATTTTTCCTGAGATATTATTAATTCTTCTGGCGTAGCTATACTTGTTGTTAATAGATCTGTAAGAGTATTATTCCGATAGATAATTCTTCTATAGATTTCATTAATATCCGAGGTCACTAGTTTATCCTCATCTATATGATAGATTGGTCTCAACTCAGGAGGAAGAACTGGTAATAGACACAAAACCATCCATTTTGGTTCTATATTTGTTCGAATAAAATGCTTAGCCAATTCCATGCGTCTAAGCAAAAAATCTTTTCTTCTTCCAACTTTTCGATCTTCCCATTCA